ATAGAAATTGCAGAAACTTGGGATAGCTTCCAATTTGCTCAAATAATAAGAGGTTCTCTCTTAGTAACTCAATCTATTCTTAGAAAATATCTTATATTACCTTTATTGATAATAATTAAAAATAGCGTCCGTATGTTATTATTTCAAATTCCCGAGTGGTCCGAGGATTTAAAGGATTGGAAACGTGAAATGCATGTGAAATGCACTTATAATGGGGTTCAACTATCCGAAACAGAATTTCCAAGAAACTGGTTAACGGATGGTATTCAGATAAAAATCCTATTTCCTTTTTATCTTAAACCTTGGCATAAATCTAAATTTCAAGCATCTCAGAAGGCTGGACTAAAAAAAACAAAAGGGAAAGGAGAAAAAAATGATTTTTGTTTCTTAACAGTTTGGGGAATGGAAACCGAACTACCGTTTGGTTCTGCCAAAAAAAATCCTTCTTTTTTTGAACCTATTTCTAAAGAATTAAAAAAAAGAATCAAAAAATTCAAACCTAAGTCTTTTCTGGTTTTAAGGATTTTCAAAGAAAGAGCAACCATTTTCCTAAAAGTCGCAAAAGAAATGAAAAACTGGATTCTCAAAAACTTTCTTTTTATAAAAGGAAAAACAAAAGACCTTTCAAAACAAAATGTAATTCCATTATTTGGCCCGAGCGAAATATATGAATTAAATGAAACTAAAAAAGATTCAATAATAAGTAATCAGATTATTCATGAACTATCTGTTCAAAATAAATCCATGGAGTGGACAAATTCTTCACTCAGCGAAAACAAAATAAAAAATTTGATTGATAGAATAAAGACAATCAGAAATCAAATAGAAGAAATTTCAAAAGAAAAACAAAACCTAACTAATAGTTGTACCAAACTGCGTTATGATTCTAAAAAAATTGAGTCATCAAAAAAAATTTGGCAGACATTCAAAAGAAAAAATACCCGATTAATTCGTAAATCCATTTTTTTTATAAAATTTTGCATCGAACAACTGTCTATAACTTTTTTTCTAGGTATCATTAATATTCCAAGAATTACTACACAACTTTTTTTTGAATCAACAAAAACAATTCTTGATAAATATATTTACAAGAATGAAGAAAATGGAGAAAAAAAAAAAAAAAAAAAAAAAATACCATTTATTTTATTTCGACTATAAAAAATTTAATATCCAATAAAAAAAAAATTAGTTATCACCTAGGCTCTTTATCACAAGCATATGTATTTTACAAATTATCACAAATTCAAGTTAGTAACTTTTCTAAATTCAAGGCTATTCTTGAATATAACATCTGCATAACATCCTGTTTTGTTAAGAATCAAATAAAGTTTTTTTTTCAAGAACAAGGAATCTTTCATTATGAATTGAAAAATCAAACCTTTTTGAATTCCGAAGTAAATCAATGGAAAAACTGGTTACGAAGTCATTATCAATACAATTTACCCCAGATTGCATGGGCTAGATTAGTAACCCAAAAATGGAAAAAGAAAATAAATCAAGATTCTCTAGTTCTAAATCCAAGTTTAACAAAAGAGGATTCATATGAAAAAAAGAAATTTGATAATTACAAAAAACAAAATTTTTTTGAGGCCGACTCGTTATTAAATCCAAAACATAATTTAAAAAAAGATTCTATATATAAATATAATCTTTTTTGCTACAAATCTATTAATTCTACAGAAAAAAATTTTGACATGTCTATAGGGATTGCTCTAGATAATTATTTAGTCTTTTCTTTTCTAGAAAAATATAATATTGGGGGTATAGGGGAAATTCGTCATAGAAAATATTTGGATTGGAGAATTCTTAACTTTTGGTTTACAAAAAAAGTAAATATTGAGCCCTGGGTTGATACCAAGAGTAAAAAAAAATATATTAATACTAAAGTTCAGAATTATCAAAGAATTGAGAAAATAACTAAGACGGGTCTTGCTAATCAAAAAAGAAACTTTTTTGATTGGATGGGGATGAATGAAGAAATACTAAATCATCGTATAACAAATTTTGAATTTTTTTTCTTTCCAGAATTTTTCTTATTTTCTAGTACATATAAAATGAAACCGTGGGTCATACCAATCAAATTACTTCTTTTAAATTTTAATGAAAACATAAATGTTAATAAAAAGATTACTCGAAAGAAAAAAGGTTTTATACCATCAAATGAAAAAAAATCACTTCGATTTTATAATCTGAATAAGGAAGAAAAAGAATTGGTCGGTCAAGTAGAGCTTGAATCAGATAAAGAAAAAAAAAGAAATCCCGAATCAGCTCTATCAAACCAAGAAAAAAATATTGAAGAAAATTATGCAGAATCCACGATAAAAAAACGGAAAAATAAAAAACAATACAAAAGCAATACAGAAGCGGAACTTGATTTATTTCTCACAAGATATTCGCGTTTTCAATTACGATGGAATTGTTTTTTTAATCAAAAAATTCTCAATAATGTAAAAGTATACTGTCTCTTGGTTAGACTAAAAAATCCAAACGAAATAGCGATATCTTCCATTGAAAGAGGAGAGATGAGCCTAGACATTCTAATGATTGAAAAAAATTTCACTTTTGCAAAATTAATGAAAAAAGGAATATTGATTATTGAACCTGTCCGTTTGTCTGTACAAAACGATGGACAACTTATTATATATAGAACCATCGGTATTTCATTGGTTCATAAAAATAAACACAAAATAAGTAAACGATACAAAAAAAAAAGCTATATTGATAAAAAAAAAATTGAAAAATCCATTACAAAATATCAAAACAAAACTGTAAATAGAAAAAAAAATAATTCTGATTTCTTTGTCCCTGAAAATATTCTATCCCCTAAACGACGTAGAGAATTTCGAATTCTAATTTGTTTCAACTTAAAAAAAAACACAGCGAGGGATAGAAATTCAAGATTTGATAAGAATATTCAAAACTTGACCACAGTTTTGCATAAAAAGAAAGATCTTGATAAGGATAAAAATAACCTAATTAATTTAAAATCCTTTCTTTGGCCCAATTTTAGATTAGAAGATTTAGCTTGTATGAATCGCTATTGGTTTAATACTACTAACGGAAATCATTTCAGTATGATAAGAATACACATGTATACGCGATTTCCAATTCATTAATGATAGATCCTTTTTACTATATTTTTTACTATATATAATATATAAGTTACGGTATATGAAAAAGTTACGGTATATGAAAACAACTATATGCACAAATATGAGGGATTATTTGAAATTCAATCTTTATACATGAGATTAATTTAATCAATGACATAGATATCAATCAGAGCAGATCCATAAATAAATTAAAAGAATCCTCCTTTTTGAGATCTAAATTTCGATTTTTTTTTATTAATGAAGAATTAAGAAGTTGATAATTAAATTCAGATCCTTGTACAAAAAAACTACCATTATTATTACTGATCAGTAAAATTCATATCTTTCAATTCATATTAAAAAGGGAAGGATTTCTTTTTATGATAAAAAATTCATTCATTTCATTTGAAGAACAAAAAGAAGAAAGCAGGGGATCTGTTGAATTTCAAGTATTCAGTTTCACTAATAAGATACGAAGACTTACTTCACATTTGGAATTGCACAGAAAAGATTATTTATCCCAGAGGGGTCTACGAAAAATTCTGGGAAAACGTCAACGACTGCTGGCTTATTTGTCAAAAAAAAATAGAGTACGTTATAAAGAATTAATTAATAAGTTGAATATTCGGGAATTAAAAACTCGTTAAATTCAAAAATTGTGAATTAGTGAATTTTTTAATAAACTTCTTTTTCAGCAATCTAATTCATGCCAGAACGAATCAAGGAAAAACTTATGAAGAGACCTGTTACAGGAAAAGATCTTATGATAGTCAATATGGGACCTCACCACCCATCCATGCATGGTGTTCTTCGCTTAATTGTTACTCTAGATGGTGAGGATGTTGTTGACTGTGAACCCATATTGGGTTATTTACACAGAGGAATGGAAAAAATTGCAGAAAACCGAGCAATTATACAATATTTACCTTATGTAACGCGATGGGATTATTTAGCTACTATGTTTACAGAAGCAATAACAGTAAATGGACCAGAACAATTGGGAAATATTCAAGTTCCTAAAAGGGCCAGCTATATCAGAGTAATTATGCTGGAATTGAGTCGTATAGCTTCTCATCTGTTATGGCTCGGCCCTTTTATGGCAGATATTGGTGCACAGACTCCTTTTTTCTATATTTTCAGAGAACGAGAATTTGTATATGATCTATTTGAAGCTGCCACCGGTATGAGAATGATGCATAATTATTTTCGTATTGGAGGAATAGCGGCTGATTTACCTTATGGTTGGATAGATAAATGCTTGGATTTTTGTGATTATTTTTTAACAGAGGTTGTTGAATATCAAAAACTCATTACACGAAATCCTATTTTTTTAGAACGGGTTGAAGGAGTTGGGATTATTGGTGGGGAAGAAGCAATAAATTGGGGTTTATCCGGACCAATGCTACGCGCATCCGGAATACCATGGGATCTTCGTAAAGTTGATCGTTATGAGTCTTACGATGAATTTGAATGGGAAATTCAGTGGCAAAAACAAGGAGATTCCTTAGCTCGTTATTTAGTACGACTTAGCGAAATGACAGAATCCATAAAAATTATTCAACAGGCTCTGGAAGGACTTCCAGGGGGGCCCTATGAGAATTTAGAAAGCAGGGGCTTTGATAGAAAAAGGAATCCAGAATGGAATGATTTTGAATATCGATTCATTAGTAAAAAACCTTCTCCTACTTTTGAATTATCGAAACAAGAACTTTATGTAAGAGTTGAAGCTCCAAAAGGGGAGTTGGGAATTTTTCTCATAGGAGATCAAAGCGGTTTTCCTTGGAGATGGAAAATCCGACCACCGGGTTTTATTAATTTGCAAATTCTTCCTGAACTAGTTAAAAGAATGAAATTGGCTGATATTATGACGATACTCGGTAGCATAGATATAATTATGGGAGAAGTTGATCGTTAAAATGATAATTTATGCAACAGCAGTCCAAACTATAAATTCTTTTGTTAGATTGGAATCTTTAAAAGAGGTCTATGGACTCATATGGATATTTGTCCCTATATTTTCTCTTGTATTGGGAATCATAACAGGTGTACTAGTAATTGTGTGGTTAGAACGAGAAATATCTGCAGGGATACAACAACGTATTGGACCTGAATACGCCGGCCCGTTGGGAATTCTTCAAGCTCTAGCCGACGGGACAAAACTACTTTTCAAAGAAAATCTTCGTCCATCTAGAGGAAATACTCCTTTATTTAGTATTGGACCATCTATAGCAGTTATCTCAATTTTACTAAGTTATTCAGTAATTCCCTTTAGCAATCACCTTGTTTTAGCGGATCTAAATATCGGTATTTTTTTATGGATTGCCATCTCAAGTATTGCTCCTATTGGACTTCTTATGTCAGGATATGGATCAAATAATAAATATTCTTTTTTAGGTGGTCTGCGAGCTGCTGCCCAATCGATTAGTTATGAAATACCATTAACTCTATGTGTTTTATCAATATCTCTACGTGCGATTCGTTGAAACATAAACGTTTATTTTTTCTATTCCGTTTATTCTAGACAAATACGTTAAAAAAACGGAATATATATTTATCTTTCGGATTAATCTGAATAAAAGGAATTTGATAGTTATATATGAGTGAAAAAAAACTGCTCAGAAATTAGCAGTAAAAACAAAAATTGAGTCTCATTTCCTATGTACAAAGGTTAAACGGAAATAAACATAAGCGTAATAATCACTTTACCCCAAGGTTGGTTGATTAGTCATCCTGGCTTGAAGCGGGGTTAAATATATTAACCAGATGACGTTTTCACTATCAGTTATATAGATTAACATACATGTATTACAAAGTGAGCGGCAATTAGGTAAAAGTGAGTGGATGGTTAGAAACACCAAAATACACAAAGAATTTGTAATAGAGATTAACCTAATTGAAACGAATATTTATGCAGAACATAAGATAACAAAAAAAAGAAGGTTAATTGGGGCTTGAAATTAGTAGAAATGATCAGACAGTACTCCCCAAGATTCCGATTCAGAGTATGCTCCTATCCACCGACAAATGAAATGACTATCAGAAACGAAATAATCCTTTATTTTTTATAAGTCCACCAACTTTTTTTCTAAAAAAGAAAGAAGAATAGGAACGAAACCAGGATATTTTTTTTTTCATATATTTCAAAAATAAAATAGAATTTCTGTCATGAATAATAAACTAATAGGATGTCTAATTCTTTTTCGTAATCGAAAACCACGATGGGCTTAAATACCTAGTTTTATTTTTACAAAGAGTATTTTATTAAAGGATTCAGTTATTACTCAACAAATAGAAATGAAAATTAGTAAAGGATGAGATGAATTCCGAAGCGCTTTTTTTTATTCTTAGAATTTGAGCAGACAGAATTCCATTGGTATAATTCGGGACCCCAGATATATTTAATCCATTTTAGAACCCATCATATCCATCTAAATAAGACTAATCTGGTCCTTAGATTTATTTATGGCCCCCGAGGAGCCGTATGAGGCGAAGACCTCATGTACGGTTCTGTAATAGCGGTGAAAATAGTAATGTTATCACCGACTAGGATTATCTAACAGTTTAAGTACAGTTGATATAGTTGAGGCACAATCAAAATATGGTTTTTGGGGATGGAATTTGTGGCGTCAACCTATAGGTTTTATCATTTTTCTAATTTCTTCCCTAGCAGAATGCGAGAGGTTACCGTTTGATTTACCAGAAGCAGAAGAAGAATTAATAGCAGGTTATCAAACTGAATATTCAGGTATCAAATTTGGTTTATTTTACGTTGCTTCTTATCTAAATCTATTAATTTCCTCATTATTTGTAACAGTTCTATACTTAGGCGGTTGGAATATTGCTATTCCGTATATATCTATTCTGGAGCTATTTCAAAGGGATCCAATTTTTGGAACAACAATTGGTATCTTTATTACATTAGCTAAAACTTATTTGTTCTTGTTCATTTCTATCGCAACAAGATGGACTTTACCTAGGCTAAGAATGGATCAACTATTAAATCTTGGATGGAAATTTCTTTTACCTATTTCCCTTGGTAATCTATTATTAACAACTTCTTTCCAACTCTTTTCACTCTAAATTGAAAATGAATCCAACATATTCCTTATTTGTTTTAAACAAGAGAAAGAAACAAAGATAAAATTATTCAGAGATAATTACAATATGCTTCCTATGATAACCGGGTTTATGAATTATGGTCAACAAACCCTACGAGCTGCAAGGTATATTGGTCAAGGTTTCATGATTACCTTATCCCACACAAATCGTTTACCTGTAACTATTCAATATCCCTATGAAAAATTAATAACATCGGAACGTTTCCGCGGGCGAATCCATTTTGAATTTGATAAATGCATTGCTTGTGAAGTATGTGTTCGAGTATGTCCTATAGATCTCCCTGTTGTTGATTGGAAATTGGAAACTAATATTCGAAAAAAACGATTGCTTAATTACAGTATTGATTTTGGAATTTGTATATTTTGTGGTAATTGTGTTGAGTATTGTCCAACAAATTGTTTGTCAATGACTGAAGAATATGAATTTTCAACTTATGATCGTCACGAATTGAATTATAATCAAATAGCTTTGGGTCGTTTACCAATGTCAGTAATTGACGATTACACTATTCGAACAATTTTGAATTCACCTCAAACTAAAAATGGGGTAAACCCATAAATTTGATTAAAAAAAGAATTCAAAATTGTTGAATTATATAAAGAATTTAATTAAAAATTTGTATTGTATTTATATAATAATATTAAGTATTAAGGCGCATTCTTTTAATATAATAAATAGATTCATAATTACTTTCTTTAAATAGATAGGTTGAAAATACACTTTAGAATAAAAACTGTCTAATAATTGTATCCACATCAATTCATATCCATTAGATTCTAATTTCACTCTATTAGAAACATATTAAAAACAAATTTCCTGGTTAAATTAATAAGGTCATGAAAAGGATTTCGATTTTTTTTCTTATTTTAATAATATAATGGATTTGCCTGGACCAATACATGATTTTATTTTAGTTTTTCTGGGATCCGGTCTTCTAGTAGGAGGTCTGGGAGTGGTATTACTTCCCAACCCAATATTTGCAGCCTTTTCCTTAGGATTTGTTCTTGTTTGTATATCTTTATTGTATATTCTATCAAATTCCCATTTTGTAGCTGCTGCACAACTCCTGATTTACGTGGGGGCCATAAATGTTTTAATCATATTTGCGGTGATGTTCATGAATGATTCAGAATATTCCACAGATTTCAATCTGTGGACCGTTGGGAATGGGATTACTTCGTTGGTTTGTACAACTCTTCTTTTTTTATTAATGTCTACTATTCTCGATACGTCATGGTACGGGGTTATTTGGACTACAAGATTAAACCAGATTCTAGAGCAAGATTTAATAAGTAATAGTCAACAAATAGGAATTCATTTATCAACAGATTTTTTTCTGCCATTTGAACTCATTTCAATAATTCTTTTAGTTGCTTTGATAGGTGCAATTTCTGTGGCTCGTCAATAAAAAATGTTCGAATTAGTAAAGACCAAAGAAAACTTTGTGTATGTTATGATTTTTGTCCGTTCATTCAATTAAATTTGATTGAATACTATTTCATATTTTAAATATCAATTTTTATATTTAGATTTGATATATATTTGAAAATTTTTTTTACCTAATATAGTTTTTATTCGTCCTTTTTTGTTATATTCTAGTTGATGGAATCCGGTGAATTATTTTTCATATTGAAATGAATCAAAATTGATAAGGAGTTGCTGAATGATACTCGAACATGTACTTGTTTTGAGTGCCTATTTATTTTTGATTGGTCTTTATGGATTGATCACGAGTCGAAATATGGTTAGGGCTCTTATGTGTCTTGAACTTATACTCAATGCAGTTAATATGAATTTCGTAACATTTTCTGATTTTTTTGATAATTCCCAACTAAAAGGGAATATTTTCTGCATTTTTGTTATAGCAATTGCAGCCGCTGAAGCAGCTATTGGATTAGCTATAGTCTCGTCAATTTATCGTAACAGAAAATCAACTCGCATAAACCAATCGACCTTATTAAATAAGTAGCATAAATCAAAAAATTATAAATTGAAATTTGCATATATGATAGGTTATGACCTACTAGATTCTATTTGTGAAAATCTAAAAAATCAAAGTATTTTAGCCCCATTTTTTATCAATTGAGCCAGAATTCATTACAAAAATTCTAGTAAAGGAAATCATTGCTTCATCTAGTATTTTAATATATCATTCAGTTAGAAGTTTACTAGATTGAAAATTTCTTACATTCAAAAAACTATCGATCCTATGTCACATTCAGTAAAAATTTATGATACCTGTATAGGATGTACTCAATGTGTCCGAGCATGCCCTACAGACGTATTAGAAATGATACCTTGGGATGGATGTAAAGCTAAGCAAATAGCTTCCGCTCCAAGAACCGAGGACTGTGTTGGTTGTAAGCGATGTGAATCCGCCTGCCCAACAGATTTTTTGAGCGTTCGGGTTTATTTATGGCATGAAACAACTCGAAGTATGGGTCTAGCTTATTGATACGTTACCGAAAACCTCATTTGAATAAATTTGGAATACATTTTATTTTTTTTATTGACAAGTACTCGTACTCAAAAAAGTTAAATTATATTTTTTTATTTATATATTTTTTTTGAGTACGCGTTCTTTGGACCTGGTGTATCTTGTCTTTACCACGAATGATTTTCCTTGGTTAACAATAATTGTTGTTTTTCCAATATCTGCTGGTTCATTAATGTTATTTCTCCCGCATAGGGGAAATAAAGTCAATAAGTGGTATACTATATGTATTTGTATCTTAGAACTTCTTCTAACGACCTACGCTTTTTGTTATAATTTTAAAATGGACGATCCATTAATTCAACTGTCCGAAGATTATAAATGGATCAATTTTTTTGATTTTTACTGGAGAATGGGAATAGATGGACTTTCTATAGGAACGATTTTACTGACGGGATTTATTACTACTTTAGCCACTTTAGCGGCTTTTCCAGTTACTCGGGATTCCCGATTATTCCATTTCCTGATGTTAGCAATGTACAGCGGTCAAATAGGATCATTTTCTTCTCGGGATCTTCTCCTTTTTTTCATCATGTGGGAATTAGAATTAATTCCCGTTTATCTACTTTTATCCATGTGGGGTGGAAAGAAACGTCTGTATTCAGCTACAAAATTTATTTTATACACGGCAGGAAGTTCTATTTTTTTATTAATAGGAGTTTTAGGTATAAGTTTATATGGTTCGAACGAACCAACATTAAATTTAGAACTCTTAGCTAATCAATCCTATCCTGTCACACTCGAAATACTATTTTATATTGGATTTCTTATTGCTTTTGCCGTCAAATCACCGATTATACCTTTACATACTTGGTTACCTGACACCCACGGTGAGGCACATTACAGTACCTGTATGCTTCTCGCTGGAATCTTATTAAAAATGGGAGCGTATGGGTTGGTTCGAATCAATATGGAATTATTACCCCACGCTCATTCTATGTTTTCTCCTTGGTTGATGGTAGTCGGTACAATCCAAATAATTTATGCAGCTTCAACATCTCCCGGTCAACGTAATTTAAAAAAGAGAATAGCCTATTCTTCCGTATCTCATATGGGTTTTATAATTATAGGTATTAGTTCTATAACGGATCCTGGACTTAATGGAGCTATTTTACAAATAATTTCTCATGGATTTATTGGCGCTGCACTTTTTTTCTTGGCAGGAACGAGTTATGATAGAATTAGGCTTGTTTATCTTGATGAAATGGGTGGAATGGCTATCTCCATTCCAAAAATATTTACAATGTTCACTATCTTATCGATGGCTTCCCTTGCATTGCCGGGCATGAGTGGTTTTGTTGCAGAATTAATCGTTTTTTTGGGAATAATTACCAGCCAAAAATATTTCTTAATTTCCAAAATTTTAATTATTTTTGTAATGGCAATTGGAATGATATTAACTCCTATATATTTATTATCTATGTCACGCCAAATGTTCTATGGATACAAGTTAATCAATGTCAAAAACTTTTCTTTTTTTGATTCTGGACCCCGAGAGGTATTTCTTTCAATCTCTATTCTTCTACCCATAATTGGTATTGGGATTTATCCTGATTTTGTGCTCTCATTAGCAAGTGACAAGGTCGAATCCATTTTATCTAATTATTTCTATGGATAGTTTTCAGGAAATAAAAAAAAGCATTAAAGTGAATTGTAATCAGAAGCCTTTGGTCTTTGTATTGTGAGAACCTTTTGAATCATTGTACTACGTGATTCAAAAGGTTCTTGATTATTTCCTACTAAAACTAAATGAGATTTCTTAACTTATATGAAGTTAGATATAGATGCTATTTTTTTTATTTAGATTTGGATTCTTTTTTGTTTGTTACTGTTTTATTTAATTCGATGTAAATGAACCATAACTATGTAAACCTATTCCTAAAAGATTGACGCCAAAATAGCATATCCAAATTAAAAGAAAACCTATAGAAGCCACAATTGCAGAATTTATACCCCTAACATTCCTATTTGTTTTAATATGTAAATAAATTGCGAATATAGTCCAAGTAATAAATGCCCAAGTTTCTTTTGGATCCCAGTTCCAATATGAGCCCCATGTCTCATTAGCCCAGACAGCTCCTGAAAGAATGCCAACGGTTAAAAAGATAAATCCAAGACTAATAATACGAAAACTCCAATAATCTAATTGTTGAATCAATTGATACCTATAATAATTTCTAGAAAAACTAAAATTAATGTTTTGTTGTAGTAAAATGGAATTTCTTTCATTTATGTAGTAAAGTACATCAAAAGAAAATAATTTATTTAATAAAAAATTTTTTTTTATATTCTTTTTCCAAAAAGTAGGTCCGACGTTGCGAAATGTAATCACTAGAAGAGCTATTGATAATAATGATCCGCATAACAGAGCGCCATAGCCTAATATCATCATACTTACGTGCATCATTAACCACTGGGACTGGAGAGCTGGTACTAATAGTGCAGACTGAGGCATTTTGTTTAAAAGACCTGAAGTAGCAAAACCCTGAATAAAAATAGCACTTGGCGCAGTTATTGCGTTTAAGTGATTTTCTTGTTTTTTATTAAAATAGGAAACCATATGAATAATTGAAAAAGCCCACGAAAGAAAAATTAATGATTCATATAAATTACTTAATGGAAAATGTCCGGAATAAATCCAACGAGTGAATAATAATCCTGTTATACCAAAAAACGTAATTATGATTCCTTTATCTGATGAATCAAAAAATCCTATGATTTCATCTAAATTAACTAATAAAGTTAAAAAATAAATTGTCAGTACAATTGAAACGACCGAAAAAGATATATGAGTTAATATATGCTCTAAAATTGAAAAAATCATAAAAAATTTGTTAAAAATTAATAAATTAATACTAGGTTTTACCCGATTTTAGAAAAAAAGTCGGGTATTATTTTGATTATAAAACTTATAATATCTCTTTTATAAGATCTTATGCCGCTACTCGGACTCGAACCGAGATGCTCTAGCACTGCTTCCTAAGAGCAGCGTGTCTACCAATTTCACCATAGCGGCAACTTGTTCAAAACAATACTAACAAGTTTTTATTCAATCGTCGAGATTACAATTTAAATAAAGAAGCCAATTGACTCAAATTGCCAATGGATTTACTGAATAAAAACTTTTTTAAATAGGTATTGGGGTTTTAATTCAATTAAGATCTTTTTTTTTCTGAGTTAGTGAAAATTATTTCAATTCACTTTTTGTTCTTTATATTTTTTCTAGAATACAATGAAAAATGTAACTAAATTTAAGTAGTTGGAACCTCAACCCAAAGACAAAACTCTAAATGCTCTTTATCTTTTTTTTTCATTTATATGATAAAAAAAAAAGATAAATTAAATTTGTCAGTTCCATTAATAAAAAAAAGGGTTTTTCTAAAAATTAAAACTTCTTCAAAACCCTTAGAAATTTGAAATAAAAAACGATTTTCCTAATTGCTCAAGAGAAAAAAAAAATAATTATCAAAAATTTTTTTTTTTTTTTTTATACATCTTTTTATATTGTACAAACAGTACAAGCATAAAATTTTTTGATCACTTAAATTAATTAATTTGAAGAACCTATGGATTTCGCTTAAAAATCTTTTATTTCCTCATTAAGAGGAAATAAAAGATCTTTATTTATTATTGCATCAAGGTAGTGATGGGGAAAATAAGAATTCCCTTTTTGGAACTAAAAAAATGTGAACCTTTCTTTTTTATTTATATATTGTCTTTTTTTCTTCTTTTGGTTCTTATTTGGTTTTCTATGTATTTTAAAAAATTGGTTTTTAAGTTAGGCTAATTCTAATTATTATAGTGTTTTTTAGTTATTTTGTTGTACAAAAAAACTTTTTGAATTACCTGTAGAAAGTGATTTCCCTAACGAAAAAGCTTTCAACGATGTCCAATATCCCTTCCTTTTCCAAATTTTTTTACGAATACGCTTTTTCGAGATAGAAGTACGTTTTTTTGGAACTGCCATTAAAAAATGAAAAAAAAAAAAAATTTCAGTGGTATAAGTGGATGTCAAAGACATTTATTATTCTATCCTTTCGTACGCTATATCGAGTTATTTTTTTCTTTCCAATTTTATTATATATTATTTTCAAAAAAGACATTCAAAAGTTTAAAACCCAACTGTTTTTTACTTTTTTTTTATAAAATTTGGTTATAAAAATTTTTTTTATTTAATGTTTGAAATTCGTACGAGAGTACTCATTTAATTAATCTATACTGATAGATTATATTATCAAAAAAATTATGAGATTTCTTCACATCATATGTAAAAAAAATATCGATTAGAATAATCTTTCGTGCAAATAAAAAAAGCTCGCTTAGTCTACTGGAAGACAATCACTAAATTCAAAAATTCAAATTCATTCCTTAATAATTCTAAATAATCAAACTAAAATAACTTTGTTTTAGGTAAAGTTTTTTTATTATATAATTAAGATTAAGTATTTTTTTTTCGTGTAAATCTTTGTTCTATTCTTAATATATGTATATAAATTATTGTAATACGGAATTATAATTCACTTTTTCTGTATCTGCATAAACTCACAATTTTATTTAGTAGTAATAAAAAAAGACAAATAAGTTTTTTTGACAGTAACTTAGTAATATTATTTAATCACTTCTCATTTTTTTAGTTGAATATATATTTCTTTTCAAAGATTTATGAAGGATTATACTAAATTCGAAAAAATTTCTATTTAGGTTTGAAATCGCGTGCTTTTTTATTGTCCCCTTTGAAAAAATATATATATATACAAACCAGTGAATAAGAAATAATAAATTTAAGAATAAAATAAAAAAAAAGGATTTTTTATTTTATGGAACATACATATCAATATTCATGGATCATCCCTTTCATTCCACTTCCAGTACCTATTTTACTAGGAGTTGGCCTTCTACTTTTTCCGACAGCAACAAAAAACCTTCGTCGTATGTGGACTTTTCTTAGTATTTTTTTGTTAAGTATAGTTATGATCTTTTCACTCTATCTATCTATTCAACAAATTTTTCTAGGTTGCATTCATCAAAATGTATGGTCTTCGACCATAAATAATGAATTTTCTTTTGAGTTCGGTTACTTTATCGATCCACTTACTTCTATTATGTCAATATTAATTACAACTGTTGGGATTTTGGTTCTGATTTATAGTGACAATTATATGTCTCATGATCAAGGATATCTGAGGTTTTTTGCTTATATGGTTTTTTTTAATACTTCAATGTTAGGATTAGTTTCGAGTTCTAATTTGATCCAAGTTTATTTTTTTTGGGAATTAGTTGGAATGTGTTCGTATT